CTTCTTTAATTTAATCCGAGGGGGAGGTCAGGGTCAAATTCAGATTGCTGTTCAATTATTTCAGTTCAGTGTGTATGGTTTTAGATCTAAGACGACAAGAGCGGAATCACGCTCTGTAGGATTTGAACCTACGACATTGGGTTTTGGAGACCCACGTTCTACCGAACTGAACTAAGAGCGCTTTCTTATCACAACGAAAAAGGCTGGAAATAAGGAGATTCTCTTTTTTTACCCCAACAATTCTTGTATGTGTATACTATCATATATCATAAAATAGAAATTTATGTATGTCAAAATGAAATCGATCAAAAAAAAAAAAGATCTCGCGTTACTGCTGCTCTGAGCGGTAATTGGTAGGGATGACAGGATTTGAACCCGTGACATTTTGTACCCAAAACAAACGCGCTACCAAGCTGCGCTACATCCCTTTCAATTGGCCTACAATATCATTGTAAAGAATCCCTGTCTTGTTTTCCACATCCTTATTTTTTATTCCCTCTAGTGATATGCAAAATGGATCTTGCCTTTTCTTGTTTTTGGTCTCATATCATATACCATATAATAATAATAAATTATTATTTTTCTTGGGAATTCGCAGGTGTAAAGTGACCCATTTTCTGTTTTAAGAAAAAAAAAAAAAAGAAAATCAAATCTTATATACCGAATCATTGCGCATTTCAATTTGAATTAGGGATTCCGCGCACAAATACAAGTGGGCCTTTAACTACATATACATCTCTTACCATAATATATTCCAATAGGGAATACAAAAACAAAAAAGAAGGAGGATTTTCAATGCGAGATCTAAAAACATATCTTTCCGTGGCACCGGTACTAAGTACTCTATGGTTCGGGTCTTTAGCAGGGTTATTGATAGAAATCAACCGTTTATTCCCCGACGCATTGACATTTCCTTTTTTTTCATTCTAGTTATTGAACTGGAACGGGGTGAAGAAGATTAGAGCTAGAATCAAATATTTGTGACTAATCTCTCTTTCCCCTCTTTTCGTTTTTTTGTTTTACAATTAGAAAGAAGGAAAGCGAAAGAAAAAAGGTGGCTTCAACCTCAGCGAAACCCGGGTTCAGGCTCCGATTAAATTAATTATTAATTATCCAGTTAAAAGCAAATAGACAGGTAAAAGAAAACGGAAATCGAAATATGGCTAGGCTAAGAGTATCCTCCACTACAAGATCCTTAAATGAAATACTGGACTGCGATTTAGCAATATAGTTAGAAATTCTTGTATTACTTATTATTTTTTATTTTTATTTCCTATTTATTTACTATATTGATTGCAATAAAATCTTTATTTCATAAGTTTTTTTTGAGTGGTTAGCAACTTCTATTTTTTTGTCCCGTGCTTCTTATTCGTTGCGGGTCGGAAAATAGAAAAGTTGGGTGAATCAAAAACCCCAAGGAGGTTCATGGCCAAGGGTAAAGAGGTCCGAGTAAGGGTTATTTTGGAATGTACTAGTTGTGTTCGAAACGGTGTTAATAAGGAATCAAGGGGTATTTCCAGATATATTACTCAAAAGAATCGACACAATACACCCAGTCGATTGGAATTGAGAAAATTCTGTCCCTATTGTTACAAGCATACACTTCATGGGGAGATAAAAAAATAGATAGAGTCAAGCCGCGTGCTTTTGTGTCACCCTTCCAAGGGACATGAAAAACTAATCTAGATATATATCTAGATTATTTCATATATTTTAATAAAAACAAATAAATAAATCTAGACAAACCAAATCCTATAATTGATTCTATAAATCATTTTTTGATTTCATCGAAATGGGATTTTAGGGATAAGGAATAAACAAATTATGGATAAAACCAAGCGACTCTTTCTTAAATCCAAGCGATCTTTTCGTAGGCGTTTGCCCCCGATCCAATCGGGGGATCGAATTGATTATAGAAACATGACTTTAATTAGTCGATTTCTTAGTGAACAAGGAAAAATATTATCTAGACGGGTGAATAGATTGACCTTAAAAGAACAACGATTAATTACTATTGCTATAAAACAAGCTCGTATTTTATCTTCGTTACCTTTTCTTAATAATGAGAAACAATTTGAAAGAAGTGGGTTGACCGCTAGACCTCCCGGTCTTAGAACCAGAAAAAAATAGGCTTACTCTTCAATTAAATAAAAATTCCAATCCGAACTCAAACACAGATGGATGTTTTGTTCACAAAATCTGTGAAGCAGCCGTGCCGTAAGAAAAAAAAAAAAAAAGAATTGGGAAAGAAGAATAAAATCAATTTTTTTTTTTTTTTTGAGCGTGTTCGCTCATTTTGACGACTTTATCATATTATTTCTACTCTACCTTCCTCTTACTGGAGTTCATTCTCCAGAGAACTCCGTTTAAAAATTATAATGGATTCCTTCCAATTTCCTTATTTTATAATCTCATTGGAAATCATATAAAGACAATTCCTATTTGATATAGCTATTTGTGCAAGTATCTTACGATTAAGAACCAACTGCGCCTTATACAGATTGTATATTAATCTACTATAACTATAGGATACCTGATTTCCGCGAATTACTGCATTTATTCGGGTGATCCACAAACGACGAAAATCCCTTTTTTTCCTATCTCTATCGCGATGAGCCGAAACCAAAGCTCTTATTTTCTGTTGAGTAATTGTTCGGCTAAGTCGTGAATGAGCCCCGCGAAAGCTTGATACAAATAAACGCATTTTTGTTCTACGTCTCCGAGCTATATATCCTCGTCGAATTCTGGTCATTGAATAAATGAAACTTTGATGAATAACTAATTGATTTCCTTTCTTTCAGTTATTCTTTTCCCCTTTCCTAGTCTATTAATAACAAAACGGACTCTTCCAATTTATAAAATAAAAATTCCAATGGCTTTTGCTACTCTAACCTTCCCGACCACGCTTTTACCTTTTGTCGAGGCATTGGAAAGAAAATAGTAAAAAAAAAAACGAAAGTAGTAAATAGATAAAGAAATTGTGGGTTCCGTCGTCTCTATGATTACTTCTTAAACGGTGAGGCCCTCTCTATACACCGGAGCCACTTCCTTCATTTAATCAATTCTATTGGTAACTTGTACAGTTACCACTCTTCGGCTCTACCCATGAATTTTCTAGTAATAGGTCTTTCATAACGAGATAGACCTTATACAGTAACGGTATTTAATTATGAAGATTGGTGGGGTAGCTGACCTTGTTAGTCCGTTCTTGCAAGAGTAGAAAGATAATCTTTCTGCTTTTTTATAGTATTTCCCCCGCTTAATGGATAACTATTTGTTACCAATGGGGAATTCTTTCTCACCTTAAATTAATTCCAAATTGAGGTGGTGGAATTTGCGCCAGTGGAAACCATAAATTTCATACACAATAGAAAGATATGATAGATCGATCTTTTTTTAGATAGTGAATGGAGTTCTTCTTCTTCTATTCTATCCGATTCACAGGTACTGATCATTGATACTTAAAAAAGGGTTTCTTTCTTTTGTTTTGGTTTGTCTCAGCCCATGATTGAAACGAGTCGCACATACACCCTTGTACATGTTCCTCGGCGCTGAGGACATCCCCGCAGAGCGGGGGATTTGGTAAAATTTCTGATTGGCTGTCTTGGGTTTCTAATAAGTTGTTTAATAGTTGGCATGCTGAATTATCCATTATGGGCTGGTTTAGATCGATCCTAACCGGATGATTATGAATTTCTTCTGTTTAATAGAATATTAAACCCTTAAGAAGTGACTGCTATGTTTTATCCAACCGCTACAAGATCAACAAGTCCATGAGCTTGGGCTTCTGTTGCTGACATAAAAGTATCCCTTTCCATGTCTTCGGATACAACCCATAAGGGCTTGCCCGATCTTTGTACATAAACCATTGTAAGGATTTCGCGCAGTCTCAGTAGTTCTTCCGTATCCAGGATAAATTCTCCCGTTTGTGCCCCATAAAAAGCGCCAATAGGTTGATGGATCATGACCCTGATGATATATTATAACATAATAAAAGGTTCCTCTATCTCGCACGATTCGGCGAGGGGAAGAGATAAAGAAAAAGATAGAATTGAACAACCGTACGGGCACTTTTTCGCATTGCATACGGCTCGCCAATGGAATTTGCTTTTTACCCTTCATCAAACAAGGATAAAAAGGGGGTTCTATTATACCCAGATGGGTAAATGATCCAATTACCACCCTTCTTTTTTTTTGAGGAGTTCAAAAATACTATGATGGCTCCGTTGCTTTATATATTTATTTCTTTTGTGATTCAGCAATCCCAAAGTTTATTTTTTTTTTTTCAAAGCAAAATAAAAAAAGAAATAAATCAAAAATAATCTTCTTTTTTTATTTTCGTACTCTTTCATACCATAAATCTTGTTAATTGTTAAGAACCTTCCGGCGTGAAAAAGGTGTGTGGCGCTGCAATAGGCCTCCGATAGGTAAGATAAACTCGGAATACCCCTTCTTTATCTCATACTACTGCTTCGATACATAATCAAATATTTTGAAAAAAAAAAAAAACACTAACAATTTTCATATCGAATTCGAAGTGCCATGCTATTATTACTTAATATTAAGAATTCATATGGCGAAGGCATAGTCTTCTTTTTTCTCTCAAATAAAAAACTCATTGGCGCCAAGCGTGAGGGAATGCTAGACGTTTGGTACTTGCTCCGGCGGCCAGGAGAAAAGACCCCATGGAGGCGGCCAATCCCATGCATATTGTCTGTACATCGGGTCGCACAAATTGCATAGTATCATAAATTGCTATCCCGGGTATTACCCATCCGCCAGGAGAGTTGATAAATAAATACAAATCCTTGGTCTCGTTCTCTATACTGAGATATACCATAATACCAATAAGTTGATTCGAGATATCGCTCTCAACCATTTGACCTAAAAAAAGTAATCTTTCTCGATAAAGTCGGTTGATTAGGATAAAACAGTATCCCTTCGGAGCCGTACAGGCATCTTTTGATGCATACGGTTCAACAAAACTTGCGAAAAACAAATCAATGTGTAGCTCCTAGCCCCTTTCCTTTCTTTTTTCCTCGCTTCTATCGAGGGGCTTTTCTTCCGGTTTTCAAGAACGCTGAGTTTAGCCGGTTTCCTAGACCTATAATATTCTAATATAAAAAAGAAATTCACTAAACTTATCGACTTATCGAACTAACTTTTCATTGATGTATTTTTTCATCGGGATCCGATCCAAAAATCACGATGCCATTTTCTTGTTCCTGAATTGAATGGGCTTCTTCCATTTTTTTAGGTTTAGGCTCTACTCCGAGTAAGGATTCGCCCGATTTTGATTTGCACATATAGGACAAATGACCCCAATACCACGTCTCTTTTTTGCTATGACTTACCCCTTTTTTAATTCATTTCTTTCATGTCTTCCGCCAAATATTTGACATATTCATCATATTTAGTATTCCGTTGATTAACGTTTGAGATCGCTTTTCGAATAAAGGAATCGTTTATGATATAAGTAATAATCATAGATATATTACCAATTGGGTTTTTCTAAACGGAGCCTGGATACCTCATTTTTTTGGTCCAGCCAAGACGACCATAAAATTGATTTATTGCTAATATTAATCTGGATGCTTCCTCACGAAATAGATCTAATTGCACTTCATTGCATTTCACGCTACAAATTTTTGATAATTCAATCAATTTTTTGGGCGAAACAGAGGATATCTCGATCGGGGGAGAGAACGGGGAAATCCCATATGACCCAATAGATCTGACAAGTCGCACTATATGTCAACCCACGATGGATGCTTGTCCCCGGGACTTCGATAAGGTACTTTTGGAACACCAATAGGCATAAAATGAAAGAAAAAAGAATTAAGTACTCTAGTTCACTTTGATGTGGAAGCGTAATAATGGGCTTCTTGTCTTAATACTAGTGGCCCTTATCTTAGTTTATACATAGATTGACGAAGTTCATAAAATAAAGGAAAATTCTTACGAATAAGTCTTTTGAATGATGACCAAATATGGATACATTCGCTCATAGAAAAGGGAATCAACCCCCATTGCGTATTGGTACTTATCGAGTATAGAATAGATCTGCTTCTCTTTTTTCCTACGAACCGAACTCTTCCATTATTACTAAAAGTATAGAACAAATATTAATATTAATCCCTTTTTCGAGATAATCCCCTGAAAAAAGGGGTACATAGCATAGTTTTTTTCAATGCAATAAAGTTACATAGTGTCTATTTTTTATTAATAAAGGGGTAGTCCCATGGGTTTGCCTTGGTATCGTGTTCATACCGTCGTATTGAATGATCCCGGTCGTTTGATTGCTGTCCATATAATGCATACAGCCCTGGTTGCGGGTTGGGCCGGTTCAATGGCTCTATATGAATTGGCTGTTTTTGATCCCTCCGATCCAGTTCTTGATCCAATGTGGAGACAAGGCATGTTCGTTATACCCTTCATGACTCGTTTAGGAATAACCGATTCATGGGGCGGTTGGAGTATTACAGGGGGGACAGTAACGAATCCGGGTATTTGGAGTTACGAAGGTGTAGCGGGGGCACATATTGTGTTTTCCGGATTGTGCTTCTTGGCAGCTATCTGGCATTGGGTGTATTGGGATCTAGCAATATTTGTTGATGACCGTACAGGAAAACGTTCTTTGGATTTGCCTAAAATCTTTGGAATTCATTTATTTCTCTCAGGAGTGGCTTGCTTTGGTTTTGGGACATTTCATGTAACAGGATTGTATGGTCCTGGAATATGGGTGTCTGATCCGTATGGACTAACTGGAAAGGTACAATCTGTAAATCCAGCATGGGGTGTGGAAGGTTTTGATCCTTTTGTTCCAGGAGGAATAGCCTCTCATCATATTGCGGCAGGGACATTGGGCATATTAGCAGGCTTATTCCATCTCAGTGTCCGCCCGCCACAACGCTTATACAAAGGATTACGTATGGGCAATATTGAAACCGTTCTTTCCAGCAGCATCGCTGCTGTCTTTTTTGCAGCGTTTGTTGTTGCTGGAACTATGTGGTATGGGTCAGCAACTACCCCCATCGAATTATTTGGTCCCACCCGTTATCAATGGGATCAGGGATACTTTCAGCAAGAAATATATCGAAGAGTCAGTGCTGGACTAGCCGAAAATCAAAGTTTATCAGAAGCTTGGTCTAAAATTCCTGAAAAATTAGCTTTTTATGATTACATCGGAAATAATCCTGCGAAAGGGGGATTATTCAGAGCGGGTTCAATGGATAACGGGGATGGAATAGCTGTCGGGTGGTTAGGACACCCTATATTTAGAGATAAAGAAGGGCGTGAACTTTTTGTACGTCGTATGCCTACTTTTTTTGAAACATTTCCAGTTGTTTTGGTAGACGGAGATGGAATTGTTAGAGCCGACGTTCCTTTTCGAAGGGCAGAATCGAAGTATAGTGTCGAACAAGTAGGTGTAACCGTTGAGTTCTGTGGTGGCGAGCTGAATGGCGTGAGTTATAGTGATCCTGCTACTGTGAAAAAATATGCTAGACGTGCTCAATTGGGTGAAATTTTTGAATTAGATCGTGCTACTTTGAAATCCGATGGTGTTTTTCGTAGCAGCCCAAGGGGCTGGTTTACGTTTGGACACGCTTCATTTGCTCTGCTTTTCTTCTTCGGACACATTTGGCATGGTGCTAGAACCTTGTTCAGAGATGTTTTTGCTGGTATTGACCCGGATTTGGACGCTCAAGTGGAATTTGGAGTATTCCAAAAACTTGGAGATCCAACTACAAGAAGACAAGTAGTCTGATGCAGCATTGCTCTACTATTTTAGTTTCTCGCTTCTGCTTCTATTTTCGATTTGTGCTTTTTATTTAAAATAAGGTATAAGGTACTGGAGAAATATGGATTTAAATCGCCGCCCTTTTTGATTCTTTTTTTCTTTAATCCGGGGGATGATCCCAAATAAACAGGTATGGAAGCTATAATTGGAAATCACGATCGAATTTATGGAAGCATTGGTTTATACATTCCTCTTAGTCTCGACTCTAGGGATCATTTTTTTCGCTATCTTTTTTCGAGAACCGCCTAAAGTTCCAACTAAAAAAACAAAATGATTTTTTTTTATCTCAATTGAAGTAATGGGCCTCCCAATATTGGGAGGCCCATTACTTCTACTTCAACTAGTCCCCGTGTTCCTCGAATGGATCTCTTAGTTGTTGAGAGGGTTGCCCAAAAGCAGTATATAAGGCGTACCCAGTAAAACTTACAAGTAACCCAGATATAGAGATGGCGACTAGGGTTGCTGTTTCCATTATTATAGAATTTCAAGACCACACTGGATCCATGATAAGATCGTTTATTTACAACGGAATGGTATACAAAGTCAACAGATCTCAATCAATACAAAATAGGATTTATGGCTACACAAACAGTTGAGGGTAGTTCTAGAGCTCGTCCAAAAAGAACTTCTGCAGGGGGGTTGTTGAAACCCTTGAATTCGGAATATGGTAAAGTAGCTCCTGGCTGGGGAACTACTCCTTTGATGGGAGTCGCAATGGCTTTATTTGCGGTATTCCTATCTATTATTTTGGAGATTTATAATTCGTCCGTTTTACTGGACGGAATTTCACTGAATTAGAATGAAATTTACAAGAATCACAAAATACTACCTTTTAAATAAGCATTTAGGTATCGGATTTTGATTTTAGTTGATTGGTAGTTCGACCGCGAATTTTTTATTTCTGTATTTCCGGAATATGAGTGTGCGACTTGTTCGAATTGATCCTATTGATAGTACAGAGCATAGATCTGTCGTCTTGATCGAGATGGCTTTACTCCGTCGGATATTCATTCGAGTATCTGGAGCACGGAATATATGAAATAGATCACGAAGTATTCGAACTATGATTCATACTTAATATTCAGACTCCTTGGCCGGATTCAAAAAATTTTTCCAAAGACAGAATTTTAAATTGCAAGATTTTTCTTCTTTCAAATTCCCCATTTCTGCTTTTATTTTACTCAAAGCACAAACTTGAATAAATGATGATCCAAGGATTCTTACTCATGGAATCTTTGGACTTAGTTTGAAGGTTTTATTGAATCATCGTGGTTCTAGTATGAATCTGAGGTTTCAATTGATTCATAGGGTCTTAACAAGAAAATTCCTATCAATAATAAAGAAAACAAAAGTCAAGCTGCATTACATACAACTCAAAATAACAAATCAAAGAAAATGAAATAGGGAAATAGAAGATTCAAGAGGCCTGTAACGATCAACATAAAGATAAGCGCGTCGACTTGATTTTTTGGCATTCTAATTATAACCACAAAGAAAAGCTTTCTTATTTTTATTCTTTCGTATTTTTAGATAAGATTGAATCAAAAAATTAAGAAGTTTCCAATTTTCTATTCCATACCAGTATTGGGGTGGTTTTGTTTGAGCCGTACGAGATGAAATTCTCATATACGGTTCTCAGAGGGGAGTTCTCTTGGTTTACCTATCTCAATAAAGTCTACGATTGGTTCGAAGAACGTCTCGAGATTCAGGCGATTGCAGATGATATAACTAGTAAATACGTTCCTCCTCATGTCAACATATTTTATTGTCTGGGAGGAATTACGCTCACTTGTTTTTTAGTACAAGTAGCTACAGGGTTTGCTATGACTTTTTACTACCGCCCGACCGTTACTGAGGCTTTTGCCTCTGTTCAATACATAATGACGGAAGTTAACTTCGGGTGGTTAATTCGATCGGTTCATCGATGGTCGGCAAGTATGATGGTCCTAATGACAATCCTGCACGTATTTCGCGTGTATCTCACCGGGGGTTTTAAAAAACCTCGCGAATTGACTTGGGTGACAGGTGTGGTTCTGGCTGTATTGACCGCATCTTTTGGTGTAACAGGTTATTCTTTACCTTGGGACCAAATTGGATATTGGGCAGTAAAAATTGTAACAGGCGTGCCCGAAGCAATTCCGGTAATAGGATCTCCTTTGGTAGAGTTATTACGCGGAAGTGCTAGTGTGGGACAGTCCA